TATATAGTGTTTAATTTTAATACTATATTAATAAACTCAATTTGTTTCTGAGGGTTTGTCAGGATCAGTTAAGTTTGCCTAGATGTGGGGAGGGGGGCATATACAGGATAAGTATGTGGTTAGAGATAAGTTTATGCAACTATTTAATGACTAGCTACTAAACATTACATAACTGGTCTTACAGGCATTTCATAAACTTGCGAGACTCCACTGGCTCCTCCCCCCCCTATTTTAATATATGCCCTTGAATTATGCTTTGCCTGGGAGACTTCACCGAATGTATAACACAATGATATGCAACTAGGGGTAAAGCAAATGCCTATGGTGGCCCTACAATTACTATCTTAAGTCTTAGCAAGAAGTTTTATCAAAAAGTTGTTGGATGTAGGGACTGGGGTTATCATGAAGTTGTTGAACAAACAGACCTTGTCCATGCGAACATTCTTGTGAACGTCCAATTATTGTTTCATGTGTATAAACCGGCTGCTAGTCCTTGATTTGCTGTTCTATTTCAATTTATAGGTAAACTTAGGTTTATGTCTTCAACCCATTACATAATATGTACTATACCATAGCAAATCGTGCAAGTCGTAATATTGTAGTTATCAGAAAATAGTTTAGTTTAGAATCCTAGCTTTGGGAGTTAGGGGTAGGAGTTAAAATCTCTTTTTTCTGGCACTAGGAAGGATTTTAACCTTCGATCTCCGGATTACAAGACCGGCGCTTTAGTGGCTAAGCTACTAGGGCAGTTGAAGTTTAGTATTTTATTTTCTAACAGACCTGTTAGTGGGTTTAGAATTAGAAATAGTGAGAAGTATAGTACTGAGGCAATTTGGCCAATGATGATGAAAGGATGTTCGACTGGCATTCCCCCGATTCAGGTTAAAATCATGACGTCTGCTACCAGTACCCAAAACATAAATTGGGCAATTGGACGGAAGGTTAGTCCTTGTTGTTTAGAGGTGTGTAATAGCGGTACCACTATTAGTACTAGAATAGAGAAAAGTAGTGCTAACACTCCTCCTAGTTTATTAGGGATGGAGCGTAGAATGGCATATGCAAATAGAAAGTATCATTCTGGTTTAATATGTGGTGGTGTGACTAATGGGTTGGCAGGTGTGAAGTTTTCTGGGTCACCTAAGAGGTTTGGTGAAAATAGTGCTAGTGATGCTAGGGCTGTGATTAGTAGAATGAATCCGAGGAGGTCCTTGTACGAAAAGTATGGGTGGAATGAGATTTTGTCTGCGTCGGAGTTGAGGCCTAGGGGGTTGTTGGATCCGGTTTCGTGTAGAAATAGGGCGTGGAGTAGTGTGGCAGCTACTACTGCGAAGGGGAGTAAGAAGTGGAATGCGAAGAATCGTGTGAGTGTTGCATTGTCTACAGAAAACCCGCCTCAAATTCATTGAACTAGGCTGTCTCCTATATATGGGACTGCTGATAGGAGGTTTGTAATTACTGTGGCGCCTCAAAATGATATTTGTCCTCAAGGTAGGACATATCCAACAAATGCTGTTATTATTACTAGAAGGAACAATACAACTCCAATATTTCAGGTTTCTTTATATAAATATGAGCCGTAATAAAGGCCTCGTCCAATGTGTAAGTAGAGGCAGATGAAGAAGAAGGAGGCTCCGTTGGCGTGAAGGTTTCGGATGATTCAGCCATAGTTTACGTCTCGGCAGATGTGAGCTACAGATGAGAAGGCGGTGGAGATGTCGGAGGTGTAATGTATGGCTAAGAATAAGCCAGTTAAGATTTGCATTATTAGGCAGAGTAGTAATAATGAACCGAAGTTTCATCATGCGGAGATGTTTGAGGGGGCGGGGAGATCAATTAATGCGTCGTTAACAATTTTGAATAAGGGGTGGGTTTTTCGGATGACCATATGTTCTTGTAGTTGAATTACAACGGTGGTTTTTCAAGTCATTAGTCCTGGTTAAAATCCTGGCAGGAATTATGATATATTTTTTTAATTTGCTCTTATTAAGTTTGGTGGTGGGGTTGGTTGGGGTTGCTTCTAATCCCGCACCTTACTTTGCAGCTTTAGGTCTGGCGGTGGCTGCGGGGGTTGGTTGTGGGATCTTGGTTGGGCATGGTGGGTCATTAATTGGCTTAATATTATTTTTGATTTATTTGGGGGGAATATTAGTGGTGTTTGCTTATTCAGCTGCTTTGGCATCTGAGCCTTTTCCTGAAACATGGGGGGCGGGGTCAGTTAAGGTTTATGTTTTGATGTATTTGGTAGGAGTAGGGGGTACATTATGGTGATTTTGAAGTGGGTGGGGAGGTTGAGTTGTGGTTGATGAGTTTAAGGAGTTCTTTGTAGTGCGAGGAGATGTTGGTGGGGTTTCTTTAATGTATTCTGTTGGGGGCGGTATGTTAGTTGTGTGTGCGTGGGTATTATTGTTGTGTCTTTTCGTGGTGTTGGAGTTGACGCGTGGTCTAAGCCGAGGGACGCTTCGGGCGGTCTAAAATGTGGAGAGAAGGACAACAATTAAGGCGGTGGAGATTAAGTAGAAGGTTAAGTAGATTTTGATGATGTTGGTATCTACTTTGTCTAAGAGGGATGAGAAGTAGTGGTGTGTTGGGTGTAGACTTTTTGGTCCAATTTCTAATCATTGTCGGTCAAATTTAGTGGCTTGTTTACCTAGTGAAAGATTTAATTTGGGTATTAGGCGATGTACAATTGAGGGGAAAAATCCTAACATGTTGGAGAAGTTATGTAGCCCTAGGATTGGCATAATTTTAATTTGTTTGGAGGTTGCTGTGGCCAAGGCTAATGCAATGATAAGTCCAATGATTGTGACTAAAAGTGCAGCTAATTTAAGGGAAGGAGGTATGGTTATTGTCGGGGTTTTAGATGGCAGGAAGTTTAGGGTAATAATTAGTCCTGCAATAATGCTTCCTCAAGCTAGGCGTCCGATAGGGGCTATAACTGCTTGATGATTTTCATTAATGGGAGATAATGTTAGGAATCGGGGAGAGCCCATGGTTACGAAGAAAATTACTCGGAGGCTATAAACTGCGGTGAAAGATGTTGCGATTAGGGTGAGGGCCAGGGCTCAGGCGTTTAAGTGGGATGTATTTAGGGCTTCGATGATTGCATCTTTTGAGAAGAAACCTGCTAGGAATGGTATGCCGGTAAGTGCCAGGCTTCCAATAATTAAGCAAGTTGAGGTGAATGGTATTAGTTTGTGGAGACCTCCTATTTTTCGGATGTCTTGTTCATCATTAAGACTGTGAATAATTGACCCCGAACAAAGAAATAGCATGGCCTTGAAGAAGGCGTGGGTACAAATATGTAGGAAGGCTAGTTGTGGTTGATTAAGGCCAATTGTAACTATCATCAGGCCTAGTTGGCTGGATGTTGAGAAAGCTACGATTTTTTTGATGTCATTTTGGGTTAAAGCACAGGTGGCAGTGAATAGGGTTGTTAAGGCTCCCAGACAAAGGCAGATGGTTAGTGCTAATTGGTTGTTTTCTATTAGGGGATGTAGTCGAATGAGTAAGAAAATTCCGGCGACGACTATAGTGCTTGAGTGGAGTAGGGCTGAGACGGGGGTTGGGCCTTCTATGGCGGAGGGAAGTCAGGGGTGTAGTCCAAATTGCGCGGATTTTCCGGTGGCGGCCAAAATTAGCCCTAGCAGGGGCAGGGTTATGTCGAAGTTTTTGGATAGTAGGAAGATTTGGGGGATCTCTCAGGAGTTAAGGTTTATTGCAATTCAGGCAATTGTTAGAATTAGGCCAATATCTCCTACTCGGTTATAAATAACGGCCTGAAGAGCGGCTGTGTTGGCGTCAGCTCGTCCGTGCCATCATCCAATTAGTAAGAAGGATATAATTCCGACTCCTTCTCAGCCAATAAACAGTTGAAAGAGGTTGTTAGCGGTGACTAGTGTAATTATGGCTACTAAAAATAGGAGAAGGTATTTAAAGAATCGATTTAAATGGGGGTCTGAGTGTATATATCATGATGCAAATTCCAGGATGGATCATGTTACATATAGAGCCACTGGGGTGAAGATTAATGAATAGTGGTCAAATTTAAAGCTAATGTTGATGTCGAAGTTTGTAATATTTATTCAGTTTCAAGTGGTAATAATTGTTTCTGTTCCTTGATCTAAAAAAATAATTAGTGGAATTAGGTTAATAAAAAATGCAGTGCTTACAGCAGTTTTGACGTACTTAAGTGCCCAGTTTTGACTTAGTGGGTTTGGGTTTAGGGTTATAACAAGTGGTCATGCAAGGATCAGTAGGGTTAGTAGGAGGGTAGTAGTTATAATAGTATTAACCATAGCTGCTACTTGGAGTTGCACCAAGAGTTTTTGGTTCCTAAGACCAACGGATGAACTATTATCCTTTAGAAGCTGGGTGAATGAGCCACAGAGTTTAGCTGTGGGGATAAGGATTAGCAGTCCTTACTGCCTCGGGCCTCTTTCGGTGGATAAGAGGAATTTAACCTCTATTTTTAGAACCACAATCTAATGTTTTGTGTTAAACTATATCTACAGTACCATCAGCCTCATATAATTTCAGGTTTTGTGATGAGGAGGATGACTGGGAGAAGGTGTAGAATTATAAGTAGATGTTCTCGTGTATGGTATGGTTGTATATTAATGATATGTTTGGGAGTGGGGCCTCGTTGTGTTATCAGGAACAGGTATAGTGAGTAGGCTGCAGTAATTAGTGTGCCAGCTCCGGTTAGGATTAGCGTTCAAGGGGATCAGTTAAATATTGCTGTAATAATTATTAGCTCCCCCATTAGATTCGGTAGGGGTGGTAGTGCTAGGTTTGCTAAATTAGCAATAAATCATCAGGTGGCGGTCAGTGGGAAGATAATTTGTAGCCCTCGGGCTAGGAGTATTGTTCGGCTGTGTGTTCGTTCATATGTTGTATTGGCGAGACAGAAAAGGGCGGACGAGACCAGGCCGTGTGCAATTATTAGTACTAGGGCTCCGGTGAAGCCTCATGGAGTTTGAATTAGGATGCCCCCTGCTACCAGGCCTATGTGGCTTACGGAAGAGTAGGCAATTAGTGATTTTAAGTCTGTTTGTCGGAGACAAATAGATCCGGTTATAATTACGCCTCACAGGGCTAAGGCAATGATGGGATAAATTAGATCTTTTGATAGGGGGTCTAGAATAACTATTATGCGTATTATGCCATAACCCCCTAGTTTCAGAAGGATTGCTGCTAGGACTATAGAGCCTGCTACGGGGGCTTCAACGTGGGCTTTTGGCAGTCAAAGGTGGATACCATATAATGGTATTTTTACTAAAAATGCGATTAGGCAGCCAGCCCATCAAATTTTATCTCCTCACGTGTTGAGGTTTAGGGGTTGTGAGTATTGAATTGTAAGTATTGACAGGGTTCCTGTGTTTTGGTGAAGTAATAGGAGGGCTACTAACAGGGGAAGTGAGCCTGCCAGGGTATAAAACAAGAAGTAAGTTCCGGCGCTCAGTCGTTCAGCTTGGTTCCCTCACCGAGTAATAATGATTAAGGTTGGAATTAGGGTTGCCTCAAATATTACGTAGAATATAATGATTTCGGTCGCCCCGAAGGCCATAATTAAGAAGGTTTGCAAGGAGGCTAGAAGAGTGATGTAAAGTCGTTGTCGGCTAATTGGTTCTGTTTTAATGTGATTTTGGCTAGCAAGAATTATTAATGGAAGTAATCAGCAAGTGAGCACTAATAAGGGGATGGATAGGGGGTCGGTGGCCATATAAAGGTTGGATAGTGTTCAGCCTGTCTCTGAGGCCCATTTGATTCAAATAAGGCTAATGAGAGCAATAATTAAGCTTTGAAGGGTAGTGGTTGTTCAAAGCCATTTTGGAGATGTTAATCAGATTGTTGGGAATAGCATAATTGTTGGGATTAGAATTTTTAACATTGTAGTAGATTTAGGGCTTGTAGTCGATCTGTTCCGTGGGTTCGGGCTGTGGCAACTAGTAGGGCTAAGCCTGCGCTGGCCTCACATGCTGAGAAAGCTAGTAGTAAAATTGGGGCGGCAGAAAAGGCAGTTGATTCTAGTTGTAACATTCATAGGGCCAGTGCCATAAACAGGGATAATATTATTCCTTCTAGGCACAATAGGGCGGACATTAAGTGTGTACGATGGAATGCTAGGCCTGTGAGTCCTAGGGTGAATGCTGAGGTAAAGCTGAAATATACTGGTGTCATAAGGAAGTCACGGATTTTAACCGTGGTTTTCTAAGCCGAAATCAGAGGTCTTTAGTTGGACTAACTTCCTATTCAGCCCATTCGAGTCCTCCTTGTACTCATTCATAAATTAGGCCTAGTGTGAGGAGAATTAGTACAGTTGCAGCTCATAGAAGGGTGTAGGATGGGTCTGGTAATTGATTTCCTCAGGGCAATGGAAGTAACAGGGCAATCTCTAGGTCAAATAGTAGGAATAGAATGGCAATGAGAAAAAAGCGTAGCGAGAATGGCAGTCGTGCCGACCCTAGGGGGTCAAACCCGCATTCGTAAGGGGATAGTTTTTCTGCGTCTGGGTTTATTTGTGGTAATCAAAATGATACTAAAGCCAATACGACTGAGAGGGCTGCAGAGATAATTATTATAGTTGTAACTAAGTTCATTATCTTTCCTTGGATTTTAACCAAGACTAAATGATTGGAAGTCACTTGTACTGACTTTAAATACTAGAAAGATATGAGCCTCATCAGTAAATAGAGACATATAAGAACAGTCAAACTACATCTACGAAATGTCAGTATCAGGCGGCTGCCTCAAATCCGAAGTGGTGTTCTGATGTGAAGTGGTATTGGATTTGTCGCATGAAGCAGACGGCAAGGAATGATGAGCCAATAATAACATGGAGTCCGTGGAAGCCTGTTGCTACGAAGAATGTTGAGCCGTATACACCATCTGCAATGGTAAAAGGGGCTTCGTAGTATTCTATGGCCTGAAGGGCGGTAAAGTACAGGCCTAATAGAATTGTAAGGGCAAGTGATTGAATTGCTTGTTTTCGTTCACCTTCTATAAGGCTGTGGTGGGCTCATGTTACTGTTACGCCGGAGGCTAGGAGCACGGCGGTGTTGAGTAGGGGTACTTCGAAGGGGTCTAGTGTTGTAATGCCGGTTGGGGGTCAGCAGCCTCCAAGTTCTGGGGTAGGAGCGAGGCTGGAGTGGTAGAAGGCTCAAAAGAACCCTAAAAAGAAGAACACTTCTGATGTAATAAATAAGATTATACCATAACGTAGGCCTTTTTGTACAGGTGGTGTGTGATGGCCTTGGAATGTCCCTTCTCGGATGATGTCTCGTCATCATTGAATCATGGTGAGGAGAAGTAGAATAAGTCCAAGAGTTATTAGTGTCATGGAGTGGAAGTGGAATCAGATTGCTAAACCTGATGTTATTAAGAGAGCAGCTACTGCGCCGGTTAGGGGCCAAGGGCTGGGGTCAACCATATGATATGCATGTGCTTGGTGTGCCATTAGACGTTTTCTTGTAGATATAGGCTTAGTAGGAGGACAAAGACATAAGCTTGAATTATAGCTACTGCAATTTCTAGGAGGGTTAGTAGTACTAATAATACTGCAGTTAATATTGCTACTGTGGTTATTATGGGAAGCAGTGTAATAGTTGCGGTTGAAATTAGTTGAATTAGTAGGTGGCCTGCTGTAAGGTTGGCTGTGAGTCGGACTCCCAAGGCCAAAGGTCGGATAAATAAGCTAATGGTTTCGATAATAATTAAAACAGGGATTAATGGGATCGGGGTACCTTCTGGTAGTAGGTGTCCTAGAGCTACCGTGGGTTGATTTCGAAGGCCAATAATAACAGTTGCTAGTCAAAGTGGCACAGCTAGTCCTATGTTTAATGATAGTTGTGTAGTTGGTGTGAAAGTGTGCGGCAATAGTCCTAGCATATTAAGTGTAAGGATGAAGATTATTAATGAAGCTAAAATTATAGCTCATTTGTGTCCGCCTTTGTTCAATGGCATTAATAATTGGTGTGTAAATGTTTTGATAAATCAGCCTTGTAAAGATATTAGGCGATTATTTTGATATCGATTTGTTGGTGTTGGGACTAGGACCCAGGGTAGAGCAAGTGCAATGGCAATTAGAGGAATTCCAAGGTGTGTGGGGCTTATAAATTGGTCAAATAGGTTTAGTGCCATGGTCAGTTTCAGGTGTTAGATTTAAGTTCTTCAGCAGTAAGAGCTGTGACTTCATTTGTGAACGTGTGATTTAGAACTTTATTAGGAATAACTGTTAGGAAGATTAATCACGAGAATACAAGAATTGCAAATCATGGGGCTGGGTTTAATTGTGGCATGTCACTAAGGGTGGTTGGGAGTCACCAATCTTTAGCTTAAAAGGCTAACGCTAATCCCGATTTAGCTTCCTAGTGAGTTGTCTTCAAGCATAAGGGAGGATCAGTTTTCGAAGTGTTCTAGTGGAACAGCTTCTACAACAATTGGTATAAAACTGTGATTAGCTCCGCAGATTTCGGAACACTGTCCATAAAATACTCCGGGGCGGGAGGTAATGAAGGATGCCTGATTTAGTCGTCCTGGCACGGCGTCTATTTTAATACCTAGGGCTGGCAGAGCTCAGGAGTGTAGGACGTCTTCGGCTGAGACTAGGACTCGAATTGGGGACTCCATTGGAACCACTATTCGATGGTCTGTTTCAAGTAGCCGAAATTGTCCAGGGGCCAGGTCTTGGGTTGGGACCATATATGAATCAAAAGCTAATTTTTCGTAGTCAGTGTATTCGTAGCTTCAATATCATTGGTGGCCCATGGCTTTTACAGTCAAATGCGGGTCATTTACCTCATCTATTAGGTATAAAATACGTAATGAGGGGAGGGCAATTAAAATAAGAATTACAGCTGGTAAGACTGTCCAGACGATTTCAATTTCTTGGGAGTCTAAGATGTACTTGTTAGTAAGTTTAGTAGTAACTATAACTACAATAATGTATAATACCAAGGTGCTAATTAGGAAAACGATTATTAAAGCGTGGTCGTGGAAGTGGAGAAGTTCTTCTATTACAGGGGAGGCCGCGTCTTGGAATCCTAGTTGTGAGGGATGTGCCATTAAGCTAAAAAGCTTAAGGTACGCAGGATTTTAACCTACAATTTTGCCTCGACAAGGCAATGTAATTTATTTTTACTAGTACCTTATAGAAGAAAGTGGCAGAGTGGTTATGTAACTGGCTTGAAACTAGTTTACGGGGGTTCGATTCCTTCCTTTCTCGTCTAATTCGTTTGTACTTGCACGAAGGCGGGTTCTTCAAATGTGTGATAAGGGGGTGGGCAGCCGTGCAGTCATTCTACGTTTGTGGCTGTTAGTTCAACGGAGAGTACTTCTCGTTTAGCGGCAAAAGCTTCTCATAAGATGTAAAGGAATATTACAACTGCTACCAAGGAGATTAGTGAGCCGATGGATGAAACAATATTTCATAAAGAATAAGCGTCTGGATAATCTGAGTACCGTCGTGGTATGCCGGCGAGTCCAAGGAAGTGTTGGGGGAAGAAGGTGAGGTTTACGCCCACAAATATTGTTCCGAAGTGAATTTTTGTTCAAGTGTCGTGCATTGTGTAGCCTGTAAATAGGGGGAATCAGTGGACGAAGGCTCCCATGATTGCGAAGACAGCTCCTATTGATAATACGTAGTGGAAGTGGGCTACTACGTAATATGTGTCATGTAGTACAATGTCCAGGGATGAATTAGAAAGCACGATTCCGGTAAGACCCCCTACTGTAAATAGGAAAATAAAGCCAAGAGCCCATAGTATTGGAGTCTCTCATTTAATGGAGCCTCCGTGTAGTGTGGCGAGTCAGCTAAATACTTTCACGCCGGTTGGAATTGCAATAATTATTGTTGCGGAGGTGAAATATGCTCGGGTGTCCACATCTATTCCTACTGTAAACATATGATGGGCTCAAACGATGAAGCCTAGGAGACCAATGGCCATCATGGCTCAGACCATGCCTATATACCCGAATGGTTCTTTTTTCCCGGAGTAGTAGGCTACGATATGTGAAATTATTCCGAAGCCGGGTAAGATCAAAATGTATACTTCAGGGTGTCCGAAGAATCAAAATAAGTGTTGATAAAGAATTGGATCCCCTCCCCCTGCAGGATCGAAGAAGGTGGTGTTAAGATTTCGGTCTGTTAACAGCATTGTAATGCCAGCAGCTAGGACTGGGAGGGAGAGTAGTAGGAGAACAGCAGTGATTAATACAGCCCACACAAACAGCGGTGTTTGATATTGGGAGATAGATGGGGGTTTTATGTTAATGATGGTTGTAATGAAATTAATGGCTCCAAGAATTGAGGACACTCCTGCAAGATGAAGGGAGAAAATGGTTAGGTCTACTGAGGCTCCAGCATGGGCAAGATTGCCGGCGAGAGGCGGATAAACAGTTCAACCTGTTCCTGCCCCGGCTTCGACGCCGGAGGAAGCTAATAGAAGTAGAAAAGAGGGGGGCAATAATCAGAAGCTTATGTTATTCATACGTGGGAAGGCCATGTCGGGGGCTCCGATCATTAGTGGTACAAGTCAATTTCCGAAACCTCCAATTATGATTGGCATTACTATAAAGAAAATTATAATGAAGGCATGAGCAGTTACAATAACATTGTAAATCTGGTCGTCGCCTAGAAGAGCACCGGGTTGGGCTAGTTCTGCCCGAATTAGCAAGCTTAGGGCTGTGCCAACTATTCCGGCTCAGGCACCAAATACTAGATAAAGGGTACCAATGTCTTTGTGGTTAGTTGAGAAGAATCAGCGTGTGATCGTCACAGGTAGGGTGGCCGAGAGTTTAGGCGGTGGATTGTAGCTCCATAAACGAAGGTTTAAGTCCTTTTCCTATCATAGTCCCGTGGTGTATAGCATGTCGGATTGCAAATCTGAAGAGGTAGGCTAATTCCCTGCCGGGACTTTCCCCGCCTTGTTAGAAGCGGCGGGGAAAGTAGATGAATGCTCGCTGGCTTGAGCGTCTAGCTGTTAACTAGGAGTTTGTAGGATCGAGGCCTTCTCATCTAGTAAGGCCTTAGCTTAATTAAAGTGTCTGAGTTGCATTCAGAAGATGTGGGATAGAGTCCCGCAGGTCTTATTCAGAAACTAGGAGATTTTCACTCCTGCTTGAAGCTTTGAAGGCTTCTGGTCTAGGTGCTATCCTAAGTTTCTTAATTAATTAGTGCTTGGGCTAGTGGGGTGAGAGGTAAAATTAGTAGAGTTGCGGTTGTTGTAATAGTTAGGAGTATTGTGCTTTGTGTATTATTTATGCGTCAGGGGGTGAGTGAATTGTTTGTATTTGGGGAAATTGTGAGAGCTATAGAATAACACAGTCGTAGATAAAAATATAGGCTTAGTAGTGCGCTGAGTGCTATAATTGTGGCGGTTAGGGGGAGGTTTTGTATAGTTAATTCTTGTAAAATTAGTCATTTTGGTATGAAACCTGTTAGTGGTGGAAGGCCGCCTAAAGATAGTAGCACGAGGGTGGTAATTGTTAAAATGGTTGGTGTCTTGGCTCAGCTTGTGGCTAGTGTACTAATTTTTGTGGTTTGTAACAGCTTAAATGTTAGGAATGTTGCTGATGTTATGATAATGTAGGTAATTAGGGCAAGAATTGTAAGTTGTGGTTTAAATTGGACGACTACAATTATTCACCCAAGATGGGCGATGGATGAGTAGGCTAAAATTTTTCGTAGTTGTGTTTGGTTTAGTCCTCCTCAGCCTCCAATTAGTACTGAAAGCAATCCTAGGGCAGTTAGTAGTTGTGGGTGTGTGGCCGGGGCTATCTGAATAATTAGTGCAAATGGTGCTAATTTCTGTCATGTGGATATAATAAGTCCTGTGGTTAGGTCTAATCCTTGTATGACTGGGGGCATTCAGAAGTGTACTGGGGCTAGACCTACTTTTAATGCCAAGGCCATTGTGACTAGGGTGGTGGCCACTGGGTGGCTTAAGCAGTAAATATCCCACTCTCCTGTGGCTCAGGCATTAATGGTGCTTGCGAATAAGATAGTGGCTGCTGCAGCAGCTTGGGCTAGGAAGTATTTGGTAGTGGCTTCTACTGCTCGGGGGTGGTGATGCTGAGCTATTAGGGGTAAAATTGCTAGGGTATTAATTTCGAGGCCTATTCAGGCTAACAGTCAATGGGAGCTTATAAATGTTAGGGTTGTGCCTAGGCCCAAGCTCGATACTAAAATTATAAGGACGTAGGGGCTCATTAGCAAGAGAAGGATTTTAACCTACATTTTTGGGGTATGGGCCCAAAAGCTTAGTTTAGCTGATCTTACTAGAAAGTGGTGTAGTGGAAACACTTGGAGTTTTGATCTCCAGGACATGGGTTCGAGTCCCTTCTTTCTAAGGAGCCGGGGGGATTTTAGCCCCCGTAGTTCACTCTATCAAAGTGGCCCTTCGGCGCTCAGGCACAGCTCCTTAGGTTATAATTGGGGTGGAAGCCCTGTAAGTGCAATTGGTAAGGCAATGTGTCATAGGATTAGGGCTAATGTTAAGGGTAGAAAATTTTTTCATACCAAATGTATAAGTTGATCATATCGGAATCGAGGGTATGACGCACGCACTCATAAAAATAGTATAGACAGTAGCGCAGCTTTTATTATAATGTTGATAGAGGTAAGTTCTGGGAAGATAATATTATGGGTTGCGCCTAAAAATAGGATAGCTGATAATGTGTTTATTAGTAGGATGTTGGCGTACTCGGCTAGGAAGAATAAGGCAAATGGTCCTCCTGCATACTCTACGTTGAAGCCCGAGACTAGTTCTGATTCGCCTTCTGTTAGGTCGAATGGAGCTCGATTTGTTTCTGCTAGTGTTGAAATATATCATATGGCGGCTAGAGGTCATGCAGGGAGCAATAGTCACACTGCTTCTTGGGTTGTGTTAAATATTTTGAGGGTAAAACCTCCGGTGAAGATAATAATTGATAGTAGAATTAATCCTAGGCTGACTTCATATGAAATGGTTTGGGCGACTGCTCGTAGGGCTCCAATTAGGGCATATTTGGAATTAGAGGCTCAGCCTGAGCCTAAAATTGAATAAACGGCTAGACTGGAGATTGAGAGGATAAATAGTATGCCTAGGTTTAGGTCGGTTATGGGGTGTGGTAAGGGTATGGGTGTTCACAGCAGTAGGGCGAGGGCGAGGGCAAGAATTGGGGTGGCGAGGAATAGAATAGGGGAGGATGTTGATGGTCGCACGGGCTCTTTAATAAACAGTTTAACCCCATCTGCGATGGGTTGAAGCAGTCCATATGGGCCAACTACATTAGGACCTTTACGCAGCTGTATATATCCTAGTACTTTTCGCTCAATAAGTGTTAGGAAGGCTACTGCTAGTAGTACTGGAACAATGTAGGCTAGGGGGTTGACGACGTAGACAATTAGAAGAGGTATCATAATTAAGAGGAGGATTTGAACCTCCGGGAGAAAGGGCTTAGGCCTTTTGCAATTACCGGGCTCTGCCATCTTAATAACCTTATCTTGGTAAGGGGTTGTGTCCTCCCTTTATTTAATTTAGTTGATTTCATTAAATAGGGGTGGGGCGTATTTAAAATATGGGCCCCCTTTTTCCGGTCCTTTCGTACTAGGAAAAGTGACATTACAGATAGAAACTGACCTGGATTACTCCGGTCTGAACTCAGATCACGTAGGACTTTAATCGTTGAACAAACGAACCCTTAATAGCGGCTGCACCATTAGGATGTCCTGATCCAACATCGAGGTCGTAAACCCCCTTGTCGATATGGACTCTGGAAGGGGATTGCGCTGTTATCCCTAGGGTAACTTGGTCCGTTGATCGGCCGATGGCCGGATCTTTTTGGTCAGAAATTCTGTGACTTAGAGATGTCTCTCTTAGTTTTAGGGGGTGGCCCCAGTCCACGTGGGAGCTTAATTTTCTCCCGTGGTCGCCCCAACCGAAGATAGGGACCAGTTGCTACTTAGTTTAATTGGTTTAGGCTATTCTTAACGTAGTTGGTCTTACATCTTAAGCTCCAAAGGGTCTTCTCGTCTTGTATAGACATGTCCGCTTCTGCACGGGCAGATCAATTTCATTGACTTGAAAAGGGAGACAGTTAAGCCCTCGTTCCACCATTCATACAGGTCTTCATTTAAAAGACAAGTGATTGCGCTACCTTCGCACGGTCAAAATACCGCGGCCGTTTAACTAGTCACTGGGCAGGCAAGACCTCCTATACGTTGTTTTTGCAGGAGGCGATGTTTTTGGTAAACAGGCGAGGCTTGTGTTTGCCGAGTTCCTTCCTTTTCTTTTAGTCTTTCCTAGTTGCCCTCCGGTGTGGGGTTAACGATTTGGTTATATGAGTACTTCTTGGTTTTTAGTATGATCACATTTCCCTCTTTGGTTGGGTTCGATAAATGCTAGTGGTGAGTCCGATCTAGCGTACACGTGGGCTTAGGAGAAAGGGGTTCTTTCTTATTACTCATTTTAGCAGCGTTTCTTCCATGTTGGCATGGAATAGCCTAATATGGTTAGGGGTTTTGGATGTGTTATTGGAATAATAGATTTATGTTCCGCTAGAGCTTTAACGCTTTCTATCTAGATGGCTGCTTTTAGGCCCACTAAAGCGGTTTATCTTGTTTAATATAATCTTTAACCTCCTGGTAAGGTTGTGTCCTGCTTCAAAGGAGCTGTACCTCCTTTGACTAACTCTCATATATTTCTTCTATTCATGTGGTTATAGTTAATTTGTGATATAAGGAATATGAGGCTGAACTTCTATTCATTTCTTAGGCAACCAGCTATAACTAAGTTCGGTAGGTCTGTCACCCCTACCCAGAGATCTTCCCACTCTTTTGCCACAGAGACGGGTTGGTCCTAATTAATAGACTGTCTCGGGGTAGCTCACTTAGTTTCGGGGTTTCGAACTAAAATACGTCTTGCTCGGAGGAGGTGGCTAAATCATGATGCAAAAGGTACGAGGGTTAATCTCTGCTTTGTAGTGCTTTAATAATTTGTTTCATTTCTCTTTCAGCGTTCCCTTGCGGTACTTTTTCTGTAGCTTGATGAAGTGCCTTTTCTGTCGCACATACTTGGGCGGGAAAATGTTTTGATTGGTGTTGTTGCAGTTGTGTAGAGATTTTTAATGTTGTTTTGTTGACTTTGATGAGTAAGCTAGCTATACAGCTCAGGGCGATCCAAATTGCATGGATGTCTTCTCGGTGTAAGGGAGATGCTTAACTATCTCAGCCACGTCCTGATTATTCCAAGTGCACCTTCCGGTACACTTACCATGTTACGACTTGCCTCCCCGTGGGTATAATTAATTTATTAGGTATTGTTGGGGTGTAATGTTGGGGAGAGTGACGGGCGGTGTGTGCGCGTCTCAGAGCCTAGTTCAAAAGGACACTCTGTTTGCTTTTTACTACTAAATCCACCTTCAGGTGCATAATTTCAATGCATCATTCGTAATATTCTGTATATAGAAAATGTAGCCCATTTCTTTCCACTTCGTACGCTACACCTCGACCTGACGTTTTTGGGCGGGCCCATTTTGCTTACTATTGAACCTTCACAGGGTAAGCTGACGACGGCGGTATATAGGCGGGGAAAACAAGAAGTGGTGAGGTTTAACGGGGGTTATCGGTTCTAGAACAGGCTCCTCTAGGTGGGTCTGAGACACCGCCAAGTCCTTTGGGTTTAAAGCTGTGCTCGTAGTACCCGGGCGGATGCGTGTGTAATGTTACATCTAGGTTTAGGGCTAAGCATAGTGGGGTATCTAATCCCAGTTTGTTTCTTAGCTTTCGTGGGGTCAGGTGTGTTTATTTAAAGCTACTTTCGTATTTGGGTTTCGTATCCTCGGAGTGCGTATGACGGCTTAGAGGGGCTTTAGCCTTATTTAATATATTACCTTAACCACCCTTTACGCCAAAATCTATCAACTAGGGTCTTTCGTATAACCGCGGTGGCTGGCACGAATTTTACCGACCCTTTTAACCCTAACTAAGTCAAGTTTACACTTATGGCTTAATGTTTATCACTGCTGAAATCCCTTAGGGGTGTGGCATAGCAAGGCGTCTTGGGCTAATTTTGATTGTGCCTGATGCCCGCTCCTCGTCCCCAAGTAGGGGATTGAGGGCATTCTCACAGGGGTGCGGATACTTGCATGTATAAATTGAGTTAAAGCTGATAGTAAAGTCAGGACCAAGCCTTTGTGCCCGTGGAGCCTTACTAGGGCCCATCTTAACATTTTCAGTGTTATGCTTTGAGCTAAGCTACACTAGC